AAATTGGTTTATTCTGCAGCATCAAATGCTAGTTACAATATGTCTTCTAAGGAAACTAATTTAATTATTAGTAAAGCCGAAGTCAACACAAGTACTAGCACCAATAAATTAAAACCTAGGGCGCGGGGTCGTAGTTATCCGGTAAAAAAATCTACCTGTCATATAAGTATTGTAATGAAAGATATATCTTTCGATAATGAATATAGAGAAGTAGGTTCGTTAAGAAGCGTAAAAAAATTGAGATGGAAAAATAAACATACAACTATAGGCTATCATAATATGTATAGTAGTGAGGGAATATGGGACAAAAAATAAATCCACTAGGTTTCAGACTTGGTACAAATCAAAGTCACCATTCTGTTTGGTTTGCACAACACAAAAATTATTTAGAGCATTTACAAGAGGATCAAAAAATAAGAGACTGCATCAAGAATTATGTACAAAAGAATACGAGAATATCCTCTGCGATAGAGGGAATTGCACGTATAGAGATTCAAAAAAGAATCGATCTGATCCAGGTCATAATCTTTATGGGATTCCCAAAGCTATTATTAGAAAGTAGATCACGAGGAGTCGAAGAATTACAGACAACCCTAGAAAAAGAATTGAATTGTATGAATCGTAAACTTAACGTTGTTATCAAAAAAATTTCAAAACCTTATGGAAATCCCACTATTCTTGCAGAATTTCTAGCCGAACAATTAAAAAATAGGGTTTCATTTCGAAAGGCAATGAAAAAGGCTATTGAATTAACCGAACAAGCAGATACAAAAGGTATTCAAATTCAAATTTCAGGTCGGATTGATGGAAAAGAGATTGCACGCGTTGAATGGATCCGAGAAGGCAGAGTTCCCCTACAAACCATTGGAGCTAAAATTGATTATTGTTCCTATAGTGCTCGAACTATCTATGGTGTGTTGGGGATAAAAATTTGGATATTTATCGACAAGGAATACTAAAATCTTACTTTTAAAAATGAAAACCCTCCATTCTTTTTATTTTTTTCAAAACCACCAATAAATTCTTTTAATTCTTATAGGGTTGAATAAAAATTTGACTGACCTTTTGATAAAATTGCTATGCTTAGTGTGTGACTCGTTGGTTTTTTAGGGTTAAGATTAAATTAGGATTAAACACGATTATCCCAGCTCCCCAGTATGAATAAATAAGTAGATAAATACTAACCACCTCATCACTTCGCATTATCTCAATTTAAAAAATCAGCCAAAATGTAATATAATGATCATACCTTTGTAGCGACTGAAATCTTTTTTGTTTCTGAAAAAAGCTTTGAAAAAAAAAGATAGAAGAAAAATGTAGATAAACGGAAGGATGAGAGAAAAAAATGATAATGATATAGAATTCCAGTAATGTAAGGTCGATAAGTCATTTTATAAATTATATAAGGGCAGTGTAATATAGCATGGATCAAGATTCATCTTAAGTAAATGACTCTTATTCTTCCTAGAGCAAAACAAAAAAATCAAGAGCTTCGAGCCAATAAAGACTTAGAAAATTGACTCAAGAACAACTTTCATGACGAGCTCCGTTGTAAAATTAAGACCTAAGCATTAAGTAAGAAGCGATGGGAACGATGGAAGCTGTGAATGCAAAAGATTCTATGGAAAAGGAAATCTTACTGATTCACTGGTCGGGATGGCGGAATGAAGCCCAGATGAATTGATCTATTCTTCGAAAGTGCAAAAAAGTCTAAAAATTAAACAAAAGAGTGAATATCCGCCCGCGAAAATTTTCTTTTTTTGAATCCTTTTATTCGCGAGGAGCCAGATGAGAAGAAATTCTCACGTCTAGTTCTGTAGTAGAGATGGAATTCACAAACAAACATCAACTATAACCCAAAAAGAACCAGATTCCGTAAACAACATAGAGGAAGAACGAAGGGAATTTCTTATAGGGGGAATCGTATTTGTTTCGGTAAATATGCTCTTCAAGCGATTGAACCTGCTTGGATCACATCCAGACAAATAGAAGCAGGTCGACGAGCAATGACACGAAATGTACGTCGTGGTGGAAAAATATGGGTACGAATATTTCCAGACAAACCAGTTACAATAAGACCCGCAGAAACACGTATGGGTTCGGGTAAAGGATCGCCCGAATATTGGGTAGCTGTTGTTAAACCAGGTCGAATACTTTATGAAATGAATGGAGTAACAGAAAATATAGCTAGACGAGCAATTTCAGTAGCAGCGTCCAAAATGCCTATACGAACTCAATTCATTATTTCGGGATAAAGTATAAAAAGAACAACTAACAAAAAGGTTCTTCATTATGAAAAATTTGAAATTTTTTCTTTTTAGACAAAAAATATTTCTTTTTTTTTTGTCCTTTGCATTGAAAAAAAATTTCAAATCGTATGATTCAACCTCAGACCCTTTTAAATGTAGCCGATAACAGCGGGGCCCGAGAGTTGATGTGTATTCGAATCATAGGTGCTAGTAATCGTCAATATGCTCATATTGGTGACATTATTATTGCTGTGATCAAAGACGCAGTACCAAATATGCCCCTAGAAAGATCAGAAGTTGTCAGAGCTGTAATTGTACGTACTTGTAAAGAACTGAAACGGGACAACGGTATGATAATACAATATGATGACAATGCTGCAGTTGTTATTGATCAGGAAGGAAATCCAAGAGGAACTCGAATTTTTGGTGCAATCGCCCGCGAATTAAGAAAACTAAATTTTACTAAAATAGTTTCCTTAGCTCCTGAGGTATTATAAAATTATTTTTAGAGTAGGTTATTTGAAAAAGAAAATAGATTAAGAGATAGATTGTATCTCACGCATATATCTTAAATTATTCATAAACAAAAAAGCATGTTGATTATATCAAATAATGAGTTAATAAAATTTTTAGGCATAATGAGTAGAGACACTATTGCTGAGATATTAACCTCGATACGAAATGCTTATATGGATCAAAAAAGAGTGGTTCGAATAACATCGACTAATAGTACCGAAAATCTCGTAAAAATACTTTTACGAGAAGGTTTTATCGAAAATATGAGAAAACAACGCGAAAAGCATAAAATTTTTTTGGTTTTAACGCTGAGACACCAAAGGACTGGAAAAAAGCCCTATAGAAACCTTTTCAATTTAAACCGAATTAGCCGACCGGGTCTACGAATCTATTCTAACTGTCAACGGATTCCTAGAATTTTAGGCGGGATGGGAATTGTAATTCTATCCACTTCTCGAGGTATAATGACCGACCGAGAGGCTAGACTACAAGGAATTGGTGGAGAAATTTTGTGTTCTATATGGTAATCTTTCTCATACACAAAATCTATTCAAAATTTGATTCTTTGAAATTGTAAAAAACTAAATAGAGTCAAAGCTGAAGTAAGTCGTTATGATTCAACCTGGGGGCATATAATTTTTCGACTCCGCAACAAGGATTCGAAAAATTATATGGTTTGAACACCCCTTATCGTGAAATAAGGGAATCAATATGAAAAATTATCAAGAAACTGCTGTCTTCAAAGAAGTAGATTCTGAAGTTGATTCAAATTTAAAATAAGGAATGACAAGTATGAAAATAAGAGCTTCTGTCCGTAAAATATGTGAAAAGTGTCGATTGATCCGTAGGAGGGGACGACTTATAGTAATTTGTTCCAATCCGAAACATAAACAAAGACAGGGATAATCAGACTCGCTAAAGAAACTGATAATAAATAAGGAATCCTTTGTAACATGAAATGGATATATCCATAGATCTCTGACTTATATTTATGAAATGATAAAATATGGCAAAAGCTATACCACGAATCGGTTCACGTAGAAATGGACGTATAGGGTCACGTAGGAATGTGCGTAGAATACCAAAAGGAGTTATCCATGTTCAAGCCAGTTTCAATAATACCATTATCACTATTACAGATGTACGGGGACGGGTGGTTTCTTGGTCCTCTGCCGGTACTTGTGGATTCAAGGGGACGAAAAGAGGGACGCCCTTTGCTGCTCAAACCGCAGCAGGAAATGCTATTCGTACAGTAGTCGATCAAGGTATGCAACGAGCAGAAGTCATGATAAAGGGTCCTGGTCTCGGAAGAGACGCAGCACTGCGAGCTATTCGCAGAAGTGGTATACTATTAACTTTTATACGGGATGTAACCCCTATGCCACATAATGGATGTAGACCCCCCAAAAAAAGACGAATATAGAAATGTACGTTAAAGGACTGTCAAGAAAAACAAGAGAAATAAATGATTCAATGATCAATTAATATTACTATGGTTCGAGAGAAAATAGCAGTATCTACTCGGACACGCCAGTGGAAGTGTGTTGAATCAAGAAAAGACAGTAAACGTCTTTATTATGGGCGCTTTGTTCTGTCTCCACTTATGAAAGGTCAAGCCGACACAATAGGAATTGCGATGCGAAGAACTTTGCTTGGAGAAATAGAAGGAACATGTATCACACGCGTAAAATTTGAGAAAGTGTCACATGAATATTCTACCATAGTGGGTATTCAAGAATCAGTCCATGAAATTTTAATGAATTTAAAAGAAATTGTATTAAAAAGTAATTTATATGGAACTTGTGACGCATCTATTTGTGTTAGAGGTCCTGGATATGTAACGGCTAAAGATATTGCCTTACCACCGTATGTAGAAATCATTGATAATACACAACATATAGCTAGTCTGACGGAATCAATCAACTTGTGTATTGGATTAGAAATCGAAAGAAATCGTGGATATCTTATCAAAACGCCACATAACTCTCAAGATGGAAGTTATCCTATAGATGCTATATTCATGCCTGTTCGAAATGCAAATCATAGTATTCATTCTTATGGGAATGGAAATCAAAAACAGGAGATACTTTTTCTCGAAATATGGACAAACGGAAGTTTAACTCCGAAAGAAGCACTTCATGAAGCCTCGCGGAATTTGATTGAGTTATTTATACCCTTTTTACATATGGAAGGAGAAAACTCACATTTAGAGAGCAATCAACCCATGGTTCCTTT